TCGATTCATAACCTTTAGAGCACACCCAATATATATTCGAACCCCTTTTACTTGCAGGAGTACATCTTGGATCTGTCAATTATGTTATGGCCGGAGTCCTACTCATGGTGACCTGGTCGAGTTGGGAGAAGCCGTAGGTATTATTGCGGGTCAATCAATTGGGGAACCGGGGACTCAACTAACATTAAGAACTTTTCATACCGGCGGAGTATTCACAGGTGGTACTGCCGAACATGTACGAGCTCCCTCTAATGGAAAAATCAAATTTGATGAGGATTTGGTTCATCCCACACGTACCCGTCATGGGCATCCTGCTTTTCTATGTTTTATAGACTTGTATGTAACTATTGAGAGTCGAGATATTCTACATAATGTGAAAATTCCAACAAAAAGCTTGATTTTAGTTCAAAATGATCAATATGTAGAATCAGAACAAGTGATTGCCGAGATTCGTGCCGGAACGTCCACTTTTCATTTTAAAGAGAGGGTTCGAAAACATATTTATTCTGAGTCAGAAGGAGAAATGCACTGGAGTACTGATGGCTATCATGCGCCCGAATATCCATATAGTAATGTTCATCTATTACCAAAAACAAGTCATTTATGGATATTAGCAGGAGGTCTATGCAGATCCAATATAGTGTCTTTTTCACTCCACAAGGATCAAGATCAAATGAATGCTAATTCTTTTTCTCTCGAAGAAAGATATATCTTTGATCTCTCACTGACTAATGATCAAGTAAGACATAAATTGTTGGAGACTCTTGTTAAAAAAGATAGGGAAATTCTTGACTATTCAAAACCTTATCGAATCATATCCAAGGGTCATTGGAATCTCATAGAGCCTTCTACTTCTATTCGTCAAGAGAATTCCTTGGCAAAAAAGCGAAGAAATAGATTTGTGATTCCCTTACAATATGATAAAGAACAAGAAAAGAAACTAATACCCTGTTTTGGTATTTCGATTAAAATACCTATAAATGGTATTTTACGTAGAAATAGTATTCTTGCTTATTTTGATGATCCGCGATACAGAAGAAGCAGTTCGGGAATTACTAAATATGGGATTGTCGAAGTAGATTCAATCGTAAAAAAAGAGGATTTGATTGAGTATCGAGGAACAAAAGATTTTAGTCCGAAATACCAAATGCAAATGAAAGTAGATCGATTTTTTTTCATTCCCGAGGAAGTGCATATCTTACCCGGATCTTCGCCCATAATGGTCCGGAACAATAGTATCGTTGGAGTAGATACACGACTTGCTTTAAATAGAAATATAAGAAGTCGAGTAGGTGGATTAGTCCGAGTGGAGAGAAAAAGAAAAAGTATGGAACTGAAAATCTTTTCTGGAGATATTCATTTTTCTGGAGAGGTGGATAAAATATCTAGGCACAGTGGCATTTTGATACCACCAGGAATGGAAAAAAAAGATTCTAAAGGATTAAAAAAATTGAAAAATTGGATCTATGTCCAACGGATTACACCTACCAAAAAAAAGTATTTTGTTTTGGTTCGGCCCGTAGTCACATATGAAATAGCTGATGGGATAAATTTAGCAACACTTTTCTCTCAGGATCTCTTGCAGGAAAAGGATAATGTCCAACTTCGAATTGTCAATTATATACTTTATGGAAATGGCAAGTCAATTCGAGGAATTTCTCACACAAGTATTCAATTAGTTCGGGCTTGCTTAGTATTGACTTGGGACCAAGAAAAAAAGAGTTCTATAGAAGAAGAGGTTCATGCTTCTTTTGTTGAAATAAGGACAAATGATCTGCTTCGTGATTTCATCCGAATTGAGTTAGTAAAGTCCACTATTTCGTATACCGTAAAAAGGTATGATATGGCAGGTTCGGGATTTATTTCCAATAATGGATTAGATCGTACCCATATCAATCCTTTTGATTCCAAGGTGAAGATTCAATCATTTCCCCAACATCAGGGAACTCTTGGTACGTTGTTGAATCGAAATAAGGAATGCCAATCTTTCCTAATTTTGTCATCATCCAATTGTTCTCGAATTGGCCCCTTCAATACTTCGAGATATAATAATGCGACAAAAGAATCGGATCCCATGACTCCAATTAGGGATTTGTTGGGTCCTTTAGGTACTATTGTGCCTAAAATAGTAGATTTTTGTTCATCTTACTATTTAAGAACTTATAATCAAGTCTTTTTAAAGAAAGATTTTTTACTTGAAAATTTTCAACAGACTTTCCAAGTGCTTCAAGTACTTCCATTTCAATACTGTTTCCTAGATGAAAATAGTAGGATTTATAATCCCGATCCATGCAGTAACATCATTTGTAATTCATTCCATTTGAATTGGTGTTTTCTCCATCACGATTCTTGTGAAGAGGCATGGACAATAATTAGCCTTGGACAATTCCTTTGTGAAAATGTATGTCTATTTAAATACGGATTACGCATAAAAAAATCTGGTCAAATTTTCATTGTTCATGTTGACTCTTTAGTTATAAGATCAGCTAAGCCCTATTTGGTCACTCCAGGAGCAACTGTTCATGGCCATTATGGGGAAACCTTTTATGAAGGAGATACATTAATTACATTTATATATGAAAAATCGAGATCTGGTGACATAACGCAAGGTCTTCCAAAAGTGGAACAAATCTTAGAAGTTCGTTCAATTGATTCAATATCGATGAACCTCGAAAGAAGAGTTCAAGGTTGGGACGAACGTATCCGAAGGATTCTTGGGATCCCCTGGAGATTCTTGATTGGAGCTGAACTAACCATAGCCCAAAGTCGTATCTCTTTGGTTAATAAGATCCAAAAGGTTTATCGATCCCAGGGGGTACAGATCCATAATAGACATATAGAGATTATTGTACGTCAAGTAACATCAAGAGTTTTGGTTTCAGAAGATGGAATGTCTAATGTTTTTTTACCTGGGGAATTTATTGGATTGTTGCGAGCAGAGCGAGCAGGGCGCGTTTTGGACGAAGCGATCTGTTATCGGGCAATCTTATTGGGAATAACGAAATCATCTCTGAATACTCAAAGTTTCATATCCGAAGCGAGTTTTCAAGAAACTGCTCGAGTTTTAGCAAAAGCTGCTCTACGAGGTCGTATTGATTGGTTGAAAGGCCTGAAAGAGAACGTTGTTCTGGGGGGGATTATACCGGTTGGTACCGGATTCAAGAAATTAGTACATCGTTCAAAGCAAGACAAAAACATTCATTTGAAAATCAAAAGGAAGAATCTATTCGAGTTGGAAATGAGAGATATCTTGTTACACCATAGAGAATTATTTTGTTCTTGTGCCCCAAACACTTTCCATGAGACATCAGACCAATCATTTACGTAATGGAATTTACTAATTCCTAACAAGAGGTTCATTCGTTTTACTTTCACTCTCTGGTCCGATTATGGATTTCGTAATCAATGAAATAAAAAATAATAAAGAATTAAATTCATGGTTTGGGTCGTAGATCAATGGTCAATCCTGGTAGAAGGTTCCGTCGGAACAATTATTTATTTCACAAGGTACTGAATCTCTTTGAAAAAGACAAAATAAAAAGAGAAAGTGTGGGAAAATGGGAAAACGATATTGGAACATCAATTTGGAAGAAATGATGGAAGCAGGAGTTCATTTTGGTCATGGTACTAATAAATGGAATCCTAGAATGGCTCCTTACATCTCTGCAAAGCGTAAAGGTATTCATATTACAAATCTTACTATAACTGCTCGTTTTTTATCAGAAGCCTGCGATTTAGTTTTTGATGCAGCAAGCAGGGGAAAAAAATTCTTAATCGTTGGCACCAAAAAGAAAGCAGCGGATTTAGTAGCATCAGCAGCAATAAGGGCTCGATGTCATTATGTTAATAAAAAATGGCTTGGTGGTATGTTAACGAATTGGTCTACTACAGAAACAAGACTTCAGAAGTTCCGGGACTTAAGAGCAGAACAAAAGATGGGGAAACTCAATCGTCTCCCCAAAGGAGATGCAGCAATGTTGAAGAGAAAGTTATCTACCTTGCAAACATATCTGGGTGGGATCAAATATATGACGGGATTGCCCGATATTGTAATTATCGTTGATCAGCAAGAAGAATATACGGTTCTTCGAGAATGTGTCATTTTGGGTATTCCGACGATTTGTTTAATCGATACAAATTGTGACCCAGATCTTGCAGATATTTCTATTCCGGCCAACGATGATGCTATAGCTTCGATTCGATTGATTCTTACCAAATTAGTATCTGCAATTTGTGAGGGCCGTTCTAGTTATATAAAAAATGGTTGATTATCTTATCATTAATCTTATCATTTAAGAAGAAGAAGATTAGTTTGTTTTTGGTGAACTCTCTTTGATTGTTACTATTTTGGTTTGCATCTTTTGGAGTTTGAACTATCTTTTGAATATTGAAAAGATCAAATGATTGGTATTTTTTTATGTGATTTCTCGGTATCCGAAATATACGATTCATAACTTCAATTCATGAATGAACATAGATTAATTGAGAAAGAGATGGTTGAATCAAAATAATTACTTTTTTGAAGTTCGATTTCTGTTAGAGGACAATATGAATGTTATACCATGTTCCATTAAAACACTTAAAGGGTTATACGATATATCAGGTGTAGAAGTAGGCCAACATTTATATTGGCAAATAGGAGGTTTACAAATTCATGCCCAAGTACTTATCACTTCTTGGGTTGTAATTGCTATCTTATTAGGTTCAGTCATCATAGCTGTTCGGAATCCACAAACCATTCCGACCGACGGTCAGAATTTCTTCGAATATGTCCTTGAATTTATTCAAGACTTGAGCAAAACTCAGATTGGAGAGGAGTATGGTCCTTGGGTTCCATTTATTGGAACGATGTTCCTATTTATTTTTGTTTCTAACTGGTCAGGTGCTCTTTTACCTTGGAAAATCATAAAGTTACCTCATGGGGAGTTAGCTGCGCCCACGAATGATATAAATACTACTGTTGCTTTAGCTTTACCCACGTCAGTGGCATATTTCTATGCGGGTCTTAGCAAAAAAGGATTGGGATATTTCGGGAAATACATTCAACCAACTCCAATACTTTTACCAATTAATATTTTAGAAGATTTCACAAAACCTTTATCTCTTAGTTTTCGACTTTTCGGGAATATATTGGCTGATGAATTAGTGGTTGTTGTTCTTGTTTCTTTAGTGCCTTCAGTAGTTCCTATACCTGTCATGTTTCTTGGATTATTTACAAGTGGTATTCAAGCTCTGATTTTTGCAACTCTGGCTGCGGCTTATATAGGTGAATCCATGGAGGGTCATCATTGACTAACTTTCGAAATAGTCTTTTTTGAAGCTTATCCCAATTTAAGCAATGCGGGGGGTTCAATATAATCCACTGGGTTGGAGAAGAAAATGCAAATAGCTACATGTATGTATATATGAAGAAAGATAGATGATATTGCAGGATTTGGAAGAGAAAGAAGGGTTGGGGATCCTACTACATATATGTATATGTAATGCCTATGAGTATCAATCCTTGTGTATGTTTTGAAGAATGGTTACAGAATACGATTTCATAGAAGAAAAAGTGCAGGTGATTTACGTTATGGAAGAATAAAAGTATATGTTATTTACTAGTTAGATAGTAATTACCCCTATCTCTTTGTTTCTAGCCACTGCATTTAGATGGATTCCCATATAAGTCCTTTTTCTATTTTGTCTGTGATTGTGAATTGAATGAAAGAGAAAGAATAGAATAGCTTATAAACAAGGAAATGCAATGACTAAAACCGTATACATATCTATTTACATAAGGTAGAAAGGAAAAACGGCATATCGAAGTAGTTCTGAAAATTCAGTAATATTCTGAATTCCATTTGGAGTTTTTAGCTACTTCGACCCGATAGATTTTAGTGATAAAGATCAAAAAAGGAAAAATAAGTGTAGTAAAGTAAATAGTAAAAGTAGAAGTAGAAAAAGAAGTAGATTAAGTACTAATTCATTGGTTGGTTGTATCATTAACCATTTCTCTTTTTGGTGCGAGGAACTTACCATGAATCCACTTATTTCTGCCGCTTCCGTTATTGCTGCTGGATTGGCTGTAGGGCTTGCTTCTATCGGACCTGGGGTTGGTCAAGGTACTGCTGCGGGCCAAGCTGTAGAAGGTATTGCGAGACAACCAGAAGCAGAGGGTAAAATACGAGGTACTTTATTGCTTAGTCTGGCTTTTATGGAAGCTTTAACAATTTATGGACTGGTCGTGGCATTAGCTCTTTTATTTGCAAATCCTTTTGTTTAATGTTTCATTTTATCGTAGAATAAAAATGTAAAAAAAAAAAAAATAAGAATAAAAACATAACCATAACTAAGAAATTTGAGAATTCTCAAATTAATAATAAGCGGAGTGATACAAAAAGAACTCTGTTCTTTGTTAGTCCTATCTATAAGGGGAAAGCATATGAAAAATATAACCGATTCTTTTGTTTCCGCGGGGCACTGGCCATCCGCTGGGAGTTTCGAGTTTAATACCGATATTTTAGCAACAAATCCAATAAATCTAAGCGTAGTGCTGGGTGTATTGATTTTTTTTGGAAAGGGAGTGTGTGCGAGTTGTGTATTTCAAGAATAGGTTGGATTTCACCGGCTGCACTTTCTTTATATTTATGTATTATTATTTATAGCAGAAATAGGAACAAAGGGTGCACAATCTCGACGAATTACTTCGGAATTGGATTTCATTCAGAAATCTCATATGTAAGAACCATAGCATTTCGTGACTAATTGGTAAATGAACTTTGATTCTCTATCAACCAATAATGTTGAGGTCTTTTACATGGTTAAAGATAAATTGTTTGAAGTCCAGGCACAGCATAGCATGGTACTCTTTCTACCGCTACGTTAGTACCAAAATGGTTTAAAAATGATAAAAAGAAAAAAGGAATAATTGGGCATTTATCCGATGTAGAACACTCATATGGATAAAATTATTTGAACAATTAACTGGAAATATGGGTATCTCCCCCCCCCCCTTTTTTATCCACTGCCGAATCGACGACCTATGTATTGTATTTGTATAAAAAAGAGAATTTTTTGGATGAAAAAAATCGAAATCTCATTCTAATAATAATGAGAATGAAGTAATGAAGTTCAGAATTATATTCAATTCTATTTCTATTCTATTAGAATTTTTATCTAATTTCTCATAGCATATAAAGAAGAAAGAATAGAATTCTTTCTTCTTTAAAATCTTTTTTTTTCTTTTTGGAAATAAGTTGTAAATAAAGAACAAATAAAGAAACAACTTTGCTGACAATTTTTTATTTTTTGTCTGGTCTGAAGAGTCCTCCTAAGATTCTGAGATCAATTTCGATATCTTTGAATATGAACAGAAAAGAGAGGATAGGCTCATTCCATTCAAAGATATGGGAATGCCCATCAATCAAAGAAAAGATAAAAGAAACAATTGAGCGTGAGAGCCAAATGAATCGAAAGATTCATGTTTGGTTCGGGAAGAGATATTATAGCTGTGAAATG